ATTGAACCTACGAATTTGCCAATTATGAGTTGGGCGCTTTAACCATTCAGCCATGGATGCTTAACAGGGCTCGTCGTACATCGTGAATAACCAAATTCCAATTGAAATGAAATCTTTAGGAGGAATCAATGAAAATCTTTAGGAGGAATCAATGAAACGACATCAATTCAAATCCTGGATCTTCGAATTGAGAGAGATATTGAGAGAGATTAAGAATTCTCACTATTTCTTAGATTCATGGATCAAATTCGATTCAGTGGGATCTTTCACTCCCATTTTTTTCCACCAAGAACGTTTTATGAAACTCTTTGACCCCCGAATTTGGAGTATCCTACTTTCACGTGATTCACAGGGTTCAACAAGCAATCGATATTTCACGATCAAAGGTGTAGTACTGCTTGTAGTAGCGGTCCTTATATCTCGTATTAACAATCGAAAGATGGTCGAAAGAAAAAATCTCTATTTGATGGGGCTTCTTCCTATACCTATGAATTCCATTGAACCCAGAAATGAGACATTGGAAGAATCTTTTTGGTCTTCCAATATCAATAGATTGATTGTTTCGCTCCTGTATCTTCCAAAAGGGAAAACGATTTCTGAGAGTTGTTTCATGGATCCGCAAGAGAGTACTTGGGTTCTCCCAATAAATAAAAAGTGTATCATGCCTGAATCGAACCGGGGTTCGCGGTGGTGGAGGAACCGGATCGGAAAAAAGAGGGATTCTAGTTGTAAGATAGCTAATGAAACCGTAGCTGGAATTGAGATCTCATTCAAAGAGAAAGATAGCAAATATCTGGGGTTTCTTTTTTTATCCTATACGGATGATCCGATCCGCAAGGACCATGATTGGGAATTGTTTGATCGTCTTTCTCCGAGGAAGAAGCGAAACATAATCAACTTGAATTCGGGACAGCTATTCGAAATCTTAGGGAAAGACTTGATTTGTTATCTCATGTCTGCTTTTCGTGAAAAACGACCAATTGAAGGGGAGGGTTTCTTCAAACAACAAGGAGCTGAGGCAACTATTCAATCAAATGATATTGAGCATGTTTCCCATCTCTTCTCGAGAAACAAGTGGGGTATTTCTTTGCAAAATTGTGCTCAATTTCATATGGGGCAATTCCTCCAAGATCTCTTCGTTAGTTGGGGGAAGAATCAGCACGAATCGGATTTTTTGAGGAACGTATCGAGAGAGAATTGGATTTGGTTAGACAATGTGTGGTTGGTAAACAAGGATCGGTTTTTTAGCAGGGTACGGAATGTATTGTCAAATATTCAATATGATTCCACAAGATCTATTTTCGTTCAAGTAACGGATTCTAGCCAATCGAAAGGATCTTCTGATCAATCCAGAGATCATTTCGATTCCATTAGAAATGAGGATTCAGAATATCACACATTGATCGATCAAACAGAGATTCAGCAACTAAAAGAAAGATCGATTCTTTGGGATCCTTCCTTTCTTCAAACGGAACGAACAGAGATAGAATCAGATCGATTCCCGAAATGCCTTTTTGGATCTTCCTCAATGTCCCGGCTATTCACGAAACGTGAGAAGCAGATGAATAATCATCTGCTTCCGAAAGAAATCGAAGAATTTCTTGGGAATCCTACAAGATCAATTCGTTCTTTTTTCTCTGACAGATGGTCAGAACTTCATCTGGGTTCGAATCCTACTGAGAGGTCCACTAGAGATCAGAAATTTTTGAAGAAAAAACAAGATGTTTCTTTTGTCCCTTCCAGGCGATCGGAAAATAAAGAAATGGTTGATATATTCAAGATAATTACGTATTTAGAAAATACCGTCTCAATTCATCCTATTTCATCAGATCCGGGATGTGATATGGTTCCGAAGGATGAACCAGATATGGACAGTTCCAATAAGATTTTATTCTTGAACAAAAATCCATTTTTGGATTTATTTCATCTATTCCATGACCGGAACAAAGGGGGATACACGTTACACCACGATTTTGAATCAGAAGAGAGATTTCAAGAAATGGCAGATCTATTCACTCTATCAATAACCGAGCCGGATCTGGTGTATCATAGGGGATTTGCCTTTTCTATTGATTCCTACGGGTTGGATCAAAAAAAATTCTTGAATGAGGTATTCAACTCCAGAGATGAATCGAAAAAGAAATCTTTATTGGTTCTACCTCCTCTTTTTTATGAGGAGAATGAATCTTTTTATCGAAGGATCAGAAAAAAATCGGTCCGGATCCACTGCGGGAATGATTTGGAAGATCCAAAACTAAAAACAGCGGTATTTGCTAGCAACAACATCATGGAGGCAGTCAATCAATATAGATTGATCCGAAATCTGATTCAAATCCAATATAGCACTTATGGGTACATAAGAAATGTATCGAATCGATTCTTTTTAATGAATAGATCCGATCGCAACTTCGAATATGGAATTCAAAGGGATCAAATAGGAAATGATACTCTGAATCATATAACTATAATGAAATATACGATCAACCAACATTTATCGAAT